TGGATATTGTGATGTAAGCAAGCACTTACATGCTTATTTTATATGGAGTGCTAATTTGAGTATTGAAAATGTAATAAATTTGAATAAGTATCTAGGGGGGAGCGTGTCAAAAATAATGGTAGGTATATAAGGGGGGAAGGGGGGATTATGGATTAATATGTATAATACAGTTTTATGTCCTGCTACCATTAATTAAAATGCTCGTGCCTACCATTATGGTGATGCTCAAGATGCAGTTAAGTCCAGCTACAATTCATGCTCCGGGTCAGGGCCTCAGACGGCCATAGCTGAGTCCAAGCATCCCCAAAAATTAAAAAATACCAAATGTATGACAGCACAGTTATGTGTGAGCATGGGCTGATTAGCCATTAGTCCATCGAGATGTCTTATTTAAGAGGAAAGAGTGGGCGATCTTAAGGACATGGCCCTGAAGAAAGAACCAGATGTCTGATAAAGTTCATTAAATAGCTACCCCCACAAGTTATGGGCCCGGAGCGAGAAGAGGGATCCCTGCCAAGCGGGTTGCTGGTTTCACGCGGCATGGTAATTAAGCTCGTGATCTAGGGGACGGGATATGCATGTTGACGAGGACTGATTTGACTTAATGTGCTATGTACGATCAATGACTATATGTACTATGTACTATCAATAGGTTATTGTACTTGCTTATAAGCATGGGGCATATAATATAATGTACTATATACATAATATGTCCTAATACATTAATATTATGTACTGTGCATCATTATGCTCTGTTGCATTAATATTATGGATTTTTACATATAAGTAGAATTCGTACATTATCAATACATGGGATGATTATTATGTTGTTGAGTCTAAAATTAGTATCAGATTATTAGGGGTTTTTAGAATTTTAATACTAAAAAAGTTCTTAATGGTTATGGGGGTATATCAATAGTTTGTCAGGGAATAGTTTAAATAGAACTTCAGCTTTGGGTGTTGATAGTGGAGCTATAGCTTCTTCCTTGAGTCTTAGGGAGGTTAGTTGTTCTCCTTTTCTGGTTTACAAGACCAGTGTATTTTATATACTACAAAGACTTGTCTTCATTTTAGGAGATTATTTTCAATTATGCTGGCCACCGGTATTATTACTAGGATAAGGAGAAAGTATATGATAGATGCTAGTTGTCCGATAATGATGTATGGGTGTTCAACTGGTTGTCCTCCAATTCATGTAAGTGTTAATAGGTCTGCTACTAAAGTTCAAAATAGGCATTGACTGAGGGGTCGGAATATTATACTTCGTTGTTTAGATATATGAAGTAGAGGTATAAGGATTAAAATTAGGATAGATAGGATTAAGGCTAATACTCCTCCTAGTTTGTTAGGAATTGATCGTAGGATAGCATATGCAAATAGGAAATATCATTCGGGTTTAATGTGTGGAGGTGTATTTAATGGGTTTGCTGGGGTATAATTGTCCGGGTCTCCAAGTAGGTCGGGTGTAAATAGTACTAGTACTATTAAGATTAAGATTAGTAATAGGATACCTAGAATATCTTTGATGGTGTAGTAGGGGTGGAATGGGATTTTGTCTGTGTCTGATGTGATTCCTGTTGGGTTGCTGGATCCTGTTTCGTGGAGAAAGAGTAAGTGAACTATGGCGAGTGCTGCGATGATAAATGGGAGAATGAAGTGAAAGGCAAAGAATCGAGTGAGTGTTGCTTTGTCTACTGAGAAACCCCCTCAAATTCACTCAACCAGATTAGTTCCAATGTAGGGAATTGCTGAGAGAAGATTGGTGATGACTGTTGCTCCTCAGAAAGATATTTGTCCTCAAGGTAAAACATATCCTATGAATGCTGTGGCTATTACTGTGAATAGGAGGATAACTCCAATGTTTCATGTCTCTAGAAATATATATGATCCGTAGTATAGGCCTCGTCCTACATGTATAAACAGGCAAATAAAGAATATTGACGCTCCATTTGCGTGTATATATCGGATAATTCAGCCATAATTAACGTCTCGGCAAATATGGGTGACGGAGGAGAATGCTGTTATTGTATCTGAGGTATAGTGTATTGCTAGAAATAGGCCCGTTAGGATTTGGAGGATTAGACAGATACCTAGTAGGGAGCCAAAATTTCATCAGGATGAGATGTTTGATGGGGCTGGGAGGTCGATGAATGCATTATTCACAATTTTTATTAATGGGTGAGATTTTCGGATATTGATCATTAGTGTTCTTGTAGTTGAATGACAACGATGGTTTTTCATATCATTAGTCATGGTTAGATTCCATGCAAGAATAATGATAGTATATATTGTATTTATTTTAAGTGTAATTTTTGTAATTGGTTTCGTGGGATTTTCTTCGAAACCTTCGCCTATTTATGGGGGATTAGGGTTGATTGTGAGTGGTGGAGTTGGTTGTGGGATTGTGTTGAATTTTGGTGGGTCTTTTTTAGGTTTAATAGTTTTTTTAATTTATTTGGGGGGAATGATAGTAGTTTTTGGTTATACGACGGCTATGGCTACAGAACAGTATCCTGAGATTTGGGTCTCTAATAAAGCTGTTTTGGGGGCTTTTATTACTGGTCTGTTGATGGAGTTTGTGATGGTTTATTATGTATTGAAGGATGAGGAGGTAGAGGTTGTGTTTAAGTTTAACGGTTTAGGGGATTGAGTAATTTATGATACGGGAGATTCTGGATTTTTTAGTGAAGAGGCTATGGGGATTGCAGCTTTGTATAGTTATGGTACTTGATTGGTTATTGTAACTGGTTGGTCTTTATTAATTGGTGTTGTTGTTATTATGGAAATTACTCGTGGAAATTAAATAGAATAATACTGATGAGAATTGTGATTAGGAAGGAAAGAAAATATAGTTTGATTAGGCCTTTTTGGTTTGTGATTATTGTTGATATGTTTATTTGGATTAGTGAGGTAGTTTTTGGTAAGATATTTTCTAGTCAGATTAGGTCTAGGAGAGAGGATGCTGATTTTTGGCTTATTGTTAGGCTTAAATAGGGGGCTAGACGGTGTATGATTGTGGGAAAGTACCCTAGAAGGTTGGAGAATTTAAATGTGTTTGATGGGTAGTTAAATTTTAGATTTTGGGTTAAATTATTGATTTCTAGTGCTAGGATGAATCCTAGAATTGTAACTGTTAGGGCTATTATTTTTAAGTAGTAGGGTATAGTTATTTGGGGTACTGTCGTTGGAGGGATATTATTTGAGATGATGAATCCGGCGAAAAGACTTCCAATTAGGAGGCGTTTAATGGAGTTAATTAAGAAGGGGTTGTTTTCATTAATGATAATTAGGGTTGGAAATCGAGGTTGTCCTAAGAGTGCAAAGAAGATAATGCGGGTGCTGTAGATAGCTGTGAAGGAGGTGGCGATTAACGTTATTAAGAGGGCTCAGGCGTTGGTATATGACGTGTTGGCAGCTTCGATAATTAGGTCTTTGGAATAGAATCCGGTGAGAAAGGGGATTCCTGTTAGTGCGAGACTGCCAATGATTAGGGCTGTTGTGGTGAATGGTATTGCTTTAAATAAGCCTCCTATTTTTCGAATGTCTTGTTCATCGTTTAGACTATGGATAATGGAACCGGAGCATATAAATAGTATAGCTTTAAAGAAGGCGTGGGTGCAAATATGGAGGAATGCTAGATATGGTTGGTTAATGCCAATTGTTACTATTATAAGGCCTAATTGGCTGGATGTGGAGAAGGCAACAATTTTTTTAATGTCGTTTTGGGTGAGGGCACATATTGCTGTGAATAGCGTAGTGATGGCTCCTAAGCATAGTATGGTAGATTGGATAAATTTATTATTTTCTGTTAGTGGGTAGAAGCGGATTAATAAGAAAATACCTGCTACTACTATTGTGCTTGAGTGGAGTAATGCTGAAACAGGAGTAGGGCCTTCTATTGCTGATGGTAGTCATGGGTGTAGGCCGAATTGGGCAGATTTTCCAGTTGCGGCTAGTACGAGGCCTATTAGAGGCATGTTAGAGTTTTCTGGGTTTAGCATGAAGATTTGTTGGAGATCTCAGGTATTAAGATTGGCTAGGAATCATGCTATTGCTAAAATAAATCCGATATCTCCAATGCGGTTATATAGGATTGCTTGGAGGGCTGCTGTATTTGCATCTGCCCGTCCATATCATCACCCAATAAGTAGGAATGATATAATCCCAACGCCTTCTCAGCCGATGAACAGTTGGAATAGGTTGTTTGCTGTAACGAGAATTAGTATAGTGATGAGGAATAATAGGAGGTATTTAAAGAATTTATTAATGTTTGGGTCTGAGTGTATATACCATATTGAGAATTCTATAATAGATCATGTAACAAATAATGCTACTGGAACAAATATTATTGAAAAGTAATCTATTTTGAAGCTGAGTGATAATTTAAGGGTTTGGATGGTTAATCAGTGCCAGTTTGAAATGATTATTTCTTGACCCGTGTGGATAAATATTATTGTGGGGATTATGCTAGTGATGAAGGCATATGAGATGGTTGTTTTCACGTAGAGGGGATAATTGATAGTCTTATAGGTATTGAAATTTGTTATTATGATGGGTATGGTTAATAAGAGCAGGGTAATTAATGCGAAGGAAGAGAATAGGTTAATTACTTTTATTTGGAGTTGCACCAATTTTTTGGTTCCTAAGACCAATGGATAACTACTATCCTTTAAAAGTTTGAAAAAGCCATGTTGTTAGACATGGGGGCATAGAATTAGCAGTTCTTGCATACTTTTTCGGTAAATAAGAAGGTAGTGGACTTCTGTCATTAGATTCACAATCTAGTGTTTTTTTTAAACTATATTTACAGTAGAGGGGTCCTAGAATAATTTTTGGGTTTAGGGATAGTAATAGTAATGGTAGGATATGTAATGACATAAGGGCATTTTCTCGTGTGAAAGAGGGTGAAATGTTGTTGATGTGATGGGTATATTTTCCTCGTTGTGTTGTGATTAGTATATATAAGGAGTATAGGGCGGTGATTACTATATTCACTCCTATTAAAATAATTGTAATGTTGGACCATGAGAAGGTTGATATTACTACGAATAACTCTCCAATTAGGTTAATTGTTGGTGGTAGGGCTAGATTAGTTAAACTTGCTAGGAGTCATCAGGTGGCTATTAAGGGTAGGAGTGTTTGTAGGCCGCGGGCTAGAATTATTGTTCGACTGTGGATGCGTTCGTAGTTAGAGTTTGCTAGACAGAAAAGCATAGAGGATGTGAGACCGTGTGCAATTATCAAGGCTGTAGCTCCTATGTAGCTTCAGGGTGTTTGGATGAGGATGGCTACAATGACAAGTGCTATATGGCTAACAGAGGAATATGCAATGAGTGATTTTAAGTCTGTTTGGCGGAGGCAGATTGAGCTGGTTATGATTATGCCTCATAAGGATAGTATGATGAATGGGTATGCTATAAATTCAGTGGTTGGATTTAGGAATATTGTGATTCGTAGTATACCATACCCTCCTAGCTTTAGTAAAATAGCTGCAAGGACTATAGAGCCTGCAATAGGGGCTTCTACGTGGGCTTTTGGTAATCAGAGGTGGAGGCCGTATAGTGGTATTTTTACTATAAAGGCTATTATACATGCTAGTCATATAAATACATTTGATCAGGAGTTGGGTATTGGTTGTACTCAGTATTGGAGTATTAAAAAGTTTAGAGATCCTACTGTATTTTGAATGTAGACTAGTGCAACTAACAGTGGAAGAGAGCCTGCTAGTGTGTAGAATAAAAAGTAAAGACCAGCGTTTAGGCGTTCTGTTTGATTCCCTCAGCGGGTGATGATAATGAGTGTTGGGACTAGTGTTGCTTCAAATAAAATGTAGAAAAGGATTAGTTCTGTGGCGGTAAAAGTTATAATTAGAAATAGTTGTAGTAGGATCAGTATAGTAATGAATAGTTTTTTTCGAGTTAGGTTTTCTTTTGATAGGTGATATTGGCTGGCTATTAGTATTAGGGGGAGAAGTCACATAGTTAAAATTAGTAGGGGTGTTGATAGAGAGTCGGAGAAGAAAACTAGTGAGAAGTTAAGGCTGTTATCGCTAAATTGGTTTATGAGGAGTAGGCTTGAAAGGCTAATTAGTAGGCTGTGAGTTGTAGAATTAATTCAGATTATATTGTTTTTTGATAATCAGGTTAGGGGTATAAGTATTATTGTAGGAATAATATATTTTAGCATTGGAGTAGATTGAGGTTTTGTACGTAATCAGTACCATATGTGTTTGATACTATTACTAGTAGAGATAGGCCTAGTGCTGCTTCACAGGCTGCGAAGACTAATAGGATGATGGGTATCATACTAGCTAGGGTGAAATGGGTATTTAGGATTGTTAAGGTAGCCATAATAAATAGAGATAGTATTATTCCTTCTAGACATAGAAGAGACGATATTAGATGGGATCGGTATATTAGTAGGCCTGTGAGAGATACTGTAAATGCTATTATGATATTTATGTAGACTAGGGACATTTGGTAATTATGAGTTTGATCATAATCTAATGAGTCGAAATCATTTATTTTATTTTAAACTAAATACCATATTCGGTTCATTCTAGGCCTTTTTGAGTTCATTCGTAGGCCAGGCTTACAGCTAGTAGTAGGATTAGAAAGAGAGCCATAGTGAGTATAGTGTTTAGGTTAGTGGTTTGTGAGGCTCAGGGTAGTGGTAGGAGGAGTGCGATTTCTAAATCAAAGAGGAGAAATGTGATGGCTACCAGGAAGAATTTTATGGAGAAAGGTAGACGGGCTGACCCTATCGGGTCAAATCCACATTCATATGGGCTTGTTTTTTCTGAGTATACGTTTAGCTGGGGAAGTCAAAATGCGATGATAACAAGTAGTGTGGCTAATGTAAAGTTGGTTAGGAGGGCTAGTATTAGGTTTATTATTCTTTTTCGGATTTAGCCGAAACTAACTGATTGGAAGTCAGTTGTACTAGTTGATACTAAAAGAATATGAACCTCATCAATAGATAGATACATAGAGGAAAAGTCATACTACGTCTACAAAATGTCAGTATCAAGCAGCGGCTTCGAAGCCGAAATGGTGGTTGGAAGTAAAATGGAATTTTAATTGGCGGAAGAAACAGACAATTAAGAAAGTAGATCCGATAATGACATGGAGACCATGGAAGCCTGTAGCTACGAAGAAAGTTGAACCATAGACTCCGTCTGAAATAGTGAAGGGTGCTTCATAGTATTCTGAGGCCTGTAGTAATGTGAAATATACACCCAGTGCAATAGTGATAAATAAAGCTTGTAATATATGGTTGCGATTTCCTTCTATAAGGCTATGGTGGGCTCATGTAATGGAGACTCCTGAAGCTAGTAAGACGGAGGTATTAAGTAGTGGGACTTCTAGTGGGTTAAGTGGGTGGATGCCTGTTGGAGGTCAGCAACCGCCTAGTTCGGGTGTAGGGGCAAGGCTTGAATGGTAAAATGCTCAGAAGAATCCAGTAAGGAATAATACTTCAGAAATAATAAAAAGGATTATTCCATAACGGAGGCCCTTTTGGACGGTTGGGGTGTGATGTCCTTGAAAGGTACTCTCTCGAATGATATCTCGTCATCATTGGTACATTGTGAGTATGTTTGTAGTTAGGCCAAGTATGAGCAAGGTTGTTGAGTTAAAGTGGAATCATATAATTAGGCCAGATGTTATGAGAAGGGCTGATAAGGCCCCTGTAAGAGGCCAGGGGCTTGGGTTTACTATATGGTAGGCGTGGGTTTGGTGGGTCATTATGTATTATCATGCAGGTATAGACTAATTAGAAGAGTAAATACGTAAGCTTGGATTATGGCTACTGCAAATTCGAGAATTGTGAGCAAGATCAGGATAATGAATGTGATGAGGGCTGTTGTGGTGCTGATATTTATTAGTGCAAGTGTGGCCCCTCCAATTAGGTGAATTAACAGGTGTCCTGCAGTAATATTGGCTGTTAATCGTACTGCTAAGGCTATTGGTTGAATAAAGAGGCTAATAGTTTCGATAATTACTAGCATTGGGATTAGTGGAGTAGGTGTTCCTTGTGGTAAGAAGTGAGCAAGGGATGCTTTAGTTTTGTTACGGAATCCTGTAATTACAGCGCCCGCCCATAAGGGGATAGCCATGCCTAGATTTATTGATAGTTGTGTAGTTGGTGTGAATGAGTGGGGAAGTAGGCCTAGTAGATTTGTTGAGCCAATAAATAGGATTAGAGATATTAGTATAAGTGTCCATGTTTGTCCTTTAGTGTTGTGAATTCCCATTATTTGTTTTGATACAAGTTGAAGTATTCATTGTTGAAGGGAGAGGAGACGATTGTTGATTAATCGATTTGATGTTGGGAATAATAGGCTGGGGAATATGACAATGAGAGTAGCGAGGGGAAGGCCTAGAATTATTGGGGTAATGAAAGAGGCAAATAGATTTTCGTTCATTTTGTTTCTCAAGGGGTGTTTTGTTTTTGTGCTTTGGTTAATGTTGACTCAGGATTATGAAAGAAATTGTGCTTGGAGATTTTTAGTTGGAAGATAATAAAAAGAGTTAGAAATATTGATAGGATTATTATAAGTCATGTGGATGTATCTAGTTGTGGCATGTCATCAAGGAGAGTGCTTTGCTCTCAATCTCTAACTTAAAAGGTTAGTGCTAAAATAGCTTCTTGGTGATTTTACAGTATTGATGCAGATCATTTTTCAAAATATTTTAGTGGGACTAATTCTAGGACGATAGGCATGAAACTGTGATTAGATCCACAAATTTCCGAACACTGTCCATAGTATAGACCTGGTCGGGTTGACATAAGAGTTGTTTGGTTTAGGCGGCCTGGGATTGCATCTGTTTTTAGCCCTAAGGAAGGTACGGCTCATGAGTGTAATACGTCTTCAGAGGAGATTAGCATTCGGATTGTTATTTCTATTGGTAGTACCACTCGGTTGTCTACTTCTAGTAGTCGCAGTTCTCCTGGTTTTAGTTCTGATGTTGGGATTATGTAGGAATCAAAGTTCAGGTCCTCATAGTCTGTGTATTCGTAGCTTCAATATCATTGGTGTCCTATAGTTTTTACTGTGAGGGAGGGGTTGTTGATTTCGTCTATTATATATAGGATTCGTAGGGATGGAAGAGCAATTAGAATCAAAATGATAGCTGGTAAGATTGTTCAAATTGTCTCGATTTCTTGTGCATCTATTGTACTAGTGTGAGTTAGTTTTGTTGTTAGTATAAGTGAAATAATGTAGAGTACTAGTGAGCTAATTAAAAAGACAATTATTAGTGTATGATCATGGAAATGTAGTAGTTCTTCTATAATGGGTGATGTTGCATCTTGAAAGCCTAATTGTATGGGGTATGCCATATGAGATGTACAGGATTTTCACTCGTAACTTAACTTTGACAAAGTTATGTAATGTTTTACTAACATCTCATTGATTGAGAAAGACATAATGGTTATGATGTTGGCTTGAAACCAGTAATAGGGGGTTCGATTCCTTCCTTTCTTATTTTGAATTAATATATGTAGGTTCTTCAAATGTGTGATATGGTGGAGGGCACCCATTTAGTCACTCTAGATTTGTTGTAGTTAGGTCTACAGCTAGAACTTCTCGTTTGGATGCAAATGCTTCTCAGATAATAAAAATTATTAACATTACTGCTGTTAGGGAAATAAATGAGCCTATAGATGAGATGGTGTTTCATATTGTGTACGCGTCTGGGTAATCGGAGTAGCGTCGTGGTATTCCAGATAGTCCGAGAAAGTGTTGTGGAAAGAAGGTTATGTTTACACCTACAAATATAATTACAAAGTGGATTTTAGCTCATGTATCGTTGAGAGTGTAGCCTGAGAATAGCGGGAATCAGTGCACAAATCCTCCTATAATAGCGAATACAGCTCCTATTGACAGTACATAGTGAAAGTGTGCAACTACATAATAGGTATCGTGAAGAACAATGTCGAGGGAGGAATTAGCTAGGACAATTCCGGTCAGACCTCCTACTGTAAAGAGGAAAATAAAGCCTAAGGCTCATATTATAGCGGGAGATCATTTGATATTACCTCCGTGGAGTGTTGCTAGTCAGCTAAAGACTTTTACTCCAGTTGGAATAGCAATAATTATAGTAGCTGATGTAAAATAGGCTCGTGTATCCACGTCTATTCCGACTGTAAACATATGGTGGGCTCATACGATGAATCCTAAGAATCCAATTGACATTATAGCCCAGACTATACCCATGTACCCAAATGGTTCTTTTTTTCCTGAGTAGTAAGTTACAATATGAGAGATTATTCCAAAGCCAGGTAAAATAAGAATATATACTTCGGGGTGTCCAAAGAATCAGAATAAATGTTGATATAGAATAGGATCTCCTCCTCCTGCCGGATCAAAGAAAGTAGTGTTTAGGTTTCGGTCTGTGAGTAGTATTGTAATGCCAGCTGCTAGCACAGGGAGTGACAGGAGTAATAATACGGCAGTAATTAATACTGATCATACAAATAATGGAGTTTGATATTGTGATATAGCTGGGGGTTTTATATTAATAATTGTTGTAATGAAATTAATAGCCCCTAGAATGGAGGAAACACCTGCTAGGTGTAGAGAAAAAATAGTTAGGTCTACAGAGGCTCCTGCGTGGGCCAGGTTGCCAGCTAAAGGGGGATATACGGTTCAGCCTGTTCCTGCTCCAGCTTCAACTATAGAGGAGGCTAGAAGTAATAGGAAAGAAGGGGGGAGAAGTCAGAAGCTTATATTGTTTATTCGGGGGAAGGCTATATCAGGAGCGCCGATTATTAGGGGGACTAGTCAATTGCCAAATCCTCCAATTATGATTGGCATAACTATAAAGAAGATTATCACAAATGCATGTGCAGTTACGATTACATTGTAGATTTGGTCATCTCCGAGTAGGGTTCCAGGTTGGCCTAGTTCGGCACGGATTAGCAGGCTTAAGGCTGTTCCTACTATACCAGCTCAAGCACCAAATAATAAGTATAGAGTACCGATATCTTTGTGGTTAGTTGAGAATAGTCAGCGATTAATGAACATAGGTAGAATGGCTGAGTGAGGCATTAGACTGTAAATCTAAAGACAGAGGTTGAATTCCTCTTTTTACCAAGTCCTGTGGTGAATTTCACGTTGAATTGCAAATTCAGAGAAGCAGCTTCAATTCTGCCGGGGCTTCTCCCGCCTTTTTTTTCTCGCGGCGGGAGAAGTAGATTGAAGCCAGTTGATTAGGGTGTTTAGCTGTTAACTAAAGTTTCGTGGGGGTGGATCCCACCAATCTAGGGAGGACTTAGCTTAATTAAAGTAGTTGATTTGCATTCAATTGATGTAAGATATAGTCTTGCAGTCCTTATCAGGAATTAAGTAAATTATACTTGCTTAGGGCTTTGAAGGCTCTTGGTCTATTTAACCTAAATTCCTATTCTAGTACTGATAGAATTGGTGTGAGTGGTAGAAGTAGGGTGGATATCACAGTTATTGTTGGTAGTAGGGTTATTTGTTTTGTATTGGAAAATTGTCATTTTATTTTTATATTATTTGTGGAGGGAAATATTGTTAGTGTAGTGGAGTATGTGAGTCGTATGTAGAAGTAGAGGTTTAGTAGTGCTGTGATTGCTATAAAGGTGGGTATGATGATACTGTTGTTTTTTGTCATTTCTTGGATAATTAGTCATTTTGGTATAAATCCTGAGAGAGGAGGAAGGCCTCCTATTGATAGGAGGGTGGTAAGGGCTAGGGCGGTTATGATAGGTGCTTTGTTCCATGTGTGTGATAGTGATAAGGTAGTAGTGGTTGAGTTAGCTATAAATAGTATGAATATGGTGGAAGTCATGATGATATAAATGATTAAGTTTAGTAGTGTTATAGTAGGGTTATATGGTAGAATTGCTGTTATTCAGCCTATATGGGCAATTGATGAATAAGCTATGATTTTTCGTAGTTGGGTTTGGTTTAATCCTCCTCAGCCTCCAATTATAATTGATAAAATTGATAGGGTTAGGATTAGGTTTAGGTTAATGGATGGGAAGATTTGATAAAATACTGATATTGGGGCTAGTTTTTGTCATGTGAGTAGGATTAGGCCGGATGATAGGGGAATGCCTTGTGTTACTTCTGGGACTCAGAAGTGAAATGGGGCTATTCCTAATTTTATAGCGAGGGCCATTGTTATAAGTATAGATGCCATTGGGTTGAATAGTTTTATTACAGTTCATTGACCTGAATATATTAAGTTGATAATGATAGCTATTATTAGTAGTATTGAGGCTGTTGATTGAGTTAAGAAGTATTTAGTTGATGCTTCTGTAGCTCGTGGGTTATGTTTTTTTATTATGATAGGAATAATGGCGAGTATGTTTATTTCAAATCCAATTCAGATGAGTAGTCAGTGGGAGCTAATTATGACGATAATGGTTCCTAGTATAATTGTTGATAGGATAATAATGGAGATGATTGGGTTTATTAGTACGGGAAGGATATAAACCAACATTTTCGGGGTATGGGCCCGATAGCTTAATTAGCTGACCTTACTATTAGAATTTGGTGTAATTGGGAGCACGAAGAATTTTGGGTTCTTAGGAGTAGGTTCGATTCCTATAGTTCTAGAAATAAGAGGGTTTAAACCTCTATTATTTACTCTATCAAAGTAACTCTTTTGTCAGACATATTTCTTATGTTTGAGGGGGAATGCTTGATAGGAGAATGGGTAGTGATACATGTCATATGCATAGGGCTAGTGTTAGGGGTAAAAAATTTTTTCATAATAAATGTATTAGTTGGTCATAGCGAAATCGAGGGTAGGATGCTCGGATTCATAGAAAGGAGATTGTGAGTAGTAGTGATTTGATAATAAAGTTAATTGTGTAAAGTTCTGGTATGTATGGGTTGTGAAATGCTCCTAGAAATAGGATTGTTGTGAAAATGTTCATTATAATGATATTTGCGTACTCTGCTATAAAGAATAAGGCAAATGGTCCTGCTGCATATTCTACGTTGAAGCCTGAGACTAATTCTGATTCTCCTTCGGTGAGATCGAATGGAGCTCGATTTGTTTCTGCTAGTGTTGAAATAAATCATATTATTGCTAAGGGTCATGCTGGAAAAATTAGTCACACTTGTTCTTGTGTGGTGATTAGGGTGGAAAGGGTGTAAGATCCGCTTATTAGTAGTACGGATAGTAGAATAATTGCTAGTGTAACTTCATATGAGATTGTTTGTGCTACTGCTCGTAGCGCTCCAATTAGTGCGTATTTTGAGTTGGAGGCTCAACCTGATCAGAGAATAGAGTATACGGCTAGGCTTGATATGGCTAATATAAATAGGACTCCTAAATTTATGTTGATGAGTGGGTAAGGTATAGGTAGGGGAATTCATATGGTTAAGGCTAGGCTTAGAGCTAGAATAGGTGCCAAGATAAATATTGAAATTGATGATGTGGCTGGTCGTAGTGGTTCTTTAATAAAGAGTTTGATTGCATCTGCGATAGGTTGGAGTAGACCATATGGGCCTACTACATTAGGGCCTTTTCGAAATTGTATATACCCTAAGACTTTTCGTTCTACTAGTGTAAGAAATGCTACGGCTAGAAGGATAGGGATAATTAGCATTAGAATGTTAATTATAAACATTTTTGTTAAGGAGAGGATTTGAATCTCTGATTATAAAGGTTTAAGTTTTACGCAATTACCGGGCTCTGCCACCTTAACTTAACCCTTTTCTAGGGTCTGATTTGCTTACGGAGTTAATTAAGATGAAGTCATTAATTGATTTAAGGCGCTTGCTTGAAGTTGGCCTTATTTCTCTTGTCCTTTCGTACTGGGAGAAATGTATAATAGATAGAAACCGACCTGGATTACTCCGGTCTGAACTCAGATCACGTAGGACTTTAATCGTTGAACAAACGAACCTTTGATAGCGGTTGCACCATCTGGGTGTCCTGATCCAACATCGAGGTCGTAAACCCTATTGTCGATATGGACTCTTGAATAGGATTGCGCTGTTATCCCTAGGGTAACTTGTTCCGTTGATCAAATTTCTTTGGATCAATGAGCGATATTGTGATTTGACTTGTTAGTCTAATCTTTAGAATCGTTCGGAGGATTTTTTATTCTCCGAGGTCACCCCAACCGAAACTGCTAGCTTATTAAGAGTGTTATTATCCCTTGGTGGTTGTATTTGTTTTCTTTAGGCTAGTTAGTTAAAGCTCCATAGGGTCTTCTCGTCTTATTGGCTTATTTCCGCCTCTTCACGGAAAGGTCAATTTCACTGATTGGAAGTAAGAGACAGTAGAACCCTCGTGTGGCCATTCATACAAGTCCTTATTTAGAGAACAAATGATTATGCTACCTTTGCACGGTCAGGATACCGCGGCCGTTTAACGGTTGTCACTGGGCAGGCAGTGCCTCCAATATTGGAAATGCTGGAGGTGATGTTTTTGGTAAACAGGCGGGGTTCGTGCTTGCCGAGTTCCTTTTACTTCTTTTAATCTTTCCTTGAGTGCATTCCTGAGTTGGATTAACAGTATGGTTAATAAATTATTTATTGTTAGGTTAATTTTATTTGCTGTTAATAGTCAGAATATTATCAGATACTGACTTAAACTTATGCAAGGAGAAGGTACTTCTTGTTACTCATGTTAACATTATTGCTTCTATTTTTTAATAGATTGGTCCAGTATTGGGCTAGGAGTTGATTGTTTACTAGTGGGATTATTATTATTATTGTTGTTGAGCTTTAACGCTTTCTTAATTGGTGGCTGCTTTTGGGCCTACTATGGTGTTATCAGATTTTACTCTCTAGTCAAGGTTGTATCCGTTTCTAAAAGGCTGTACCTTTTTAGACTAACTTTTAAAAATACAGTGAAATTTGTTTGGTTTTTGGTATGTTTAAAGCTGAACTTAAATTCATTTCCTGGACAACCAGCTATCACCAGGCTCGTTGGGCGTGTCACCTCTACCTATAAATCTTCTCACTATTTTGCTACATAGATGAGTTGGTTCTTAATAAACTGTTCATGGGTAGCTCGTCTGGTTTCGGGTGGCTTAGCTGAAATTCGTTTTGTTAAGCTCTATACTAGTTAACTCATTATGCAAAAGGTACAAGGGGTAATCTTTGCTTTCTTATACTTTAAATATTTTCTTTCATCGTTCCCTTACGGTACTTTCTCTATAGCGCCAAGTTAAAATTTCTATCTCCTATACTTTAAGGTACTAAATAAATGTTTTGTTTTATTTTGCTTTGATTGTTAGGTTGAGTAAAATTGTGGGCTAGCTTTAGTTCAAGATATTCGTGATATATGAAATCTTCTAGGTGTAAACTAGGTGCTTTGTTTAAGCTATATCTTGATTTGTCCAAGCACACTTTCCAGTATGCTTACCTTGTTACGACTTGTCTCCTCTCATGTAGTTAATGTGTTTAAATATATTTTGGTACATCATGATTATTTGAGGAGGGTGACGGGCGGTGTGTGCGTGCTTCATGGCCTAATTCAACTAAGCACTCTATTCTTAGTTTACTACTAAATCCTCCTTTGGTTATTAGTTTCATAATAACTTTCGTATTGGGTTTTCTTGAGGTAGAAAATGTAGCCCATTTCTTTCCATTCCATAGGTTACACCTTGACCTAACGTTTTTGTGTATTATGATTGTGCTTACTTTTGCTCCTTTTTAGGGTTTGCTGAAGATGGCGGTATATAGACTGTATTAGCAAGGATTGGTGAGGTTTATCGGGGTTTATCGATTATAGAACAGGCTCCTCTAGAAGGGTGTGAAGCACCGCCAAGTCCTTTGAGTTTTAAGCTGTTGCTGGTAGTACTCTGGCGAATAATTTTGTTGCATAATTATTTGTGTTTAGGGCTAAGCATAGTGGGGTATCTAATCCCAGTTTGGGTCTTAGCTATAGTGTATCAGCGGTTGTAGAGTTACTTTCGTCATTTATTTTTGTTATAATTATGGCTTTTTACAGCTTAATTAAAATTTAACTCTATTTGATCGGGGGCTTTAACACGCTTTACGCCGTATTCCTATTAACTTGGGTTAATCGTATGACCGCGGTGGCTGGCACGAGATTTACCAACCCTAATTAATATAACTTAGTCAAACTTTCGTTTATGGCTTAATTTCTATCACTGCTGTTTCCCGTGGGGGGTGTGGTTAAGCAAGGTGTTGTGAGCTACAAGGTGTGTGCTTGATACCTGCTCCTCTTGGTTCCATTGACTCGGAGGGCATTTTCACCGGGGCGTGGATGCTTGCATGTGTAAGTTTATTAAAAATCAATAGGAAGGCTGGGACCAAACCTGTGTGTTTATGGAGTTTATGTACTCATCTAGGCATTTTCAGTGCCTTGCTTTAATATTAAGCTACATTAAC